ATTCAAATAGATATTGAACAAATAGATATTGAAAGAGTAAATATTCGCCCGCGAAAGTTTTCTTTTATTGGATTACTCATTTTTTGTTGATTCAATATGAAATGAATATGATAAAAAATGTAAAATAAGCATTCCTTATAACAAGACATTAGACATTAATTATCTATAAATAGAAAGAAAATCCAGATTGAATTCTATATATTCAAATAAAATATACAAATTTCTAATAGATTGGATGAAATCTTATCTTAAAGAATCCCATGATTCAATTTATTATTTATTAAATTAAAACTACATTTTATTTATTAAAACTAATCTTAATAAACTATTTTTTTAGTGATTTTTCGCGAGGAGCTGGATGAGAAGAAATTCTCATGTCCAGTTCTGTAGTAGAGATGGAATTGAGAAAGAGACATCAACTATAACCCGAAAAGAACCAGATTCCGTAAACAACATAGAGGAAGACTAAAAGGAATATCTTGTAGCGGTAATCGTATTTGTTTCGGTCGATATGCTCTTCAAGCGCTTGAACCTGCTTGGATTACATCTAGACAAATAGAAGCCGGCCGACGCGCAATGACACGAAATGTACGCCGTGGTGGAAAAATATGGGTACGTATATTTCCAGACAAAGCAGTTACAGTAAGATCGACGGAAACACGTATGGGTTCGGGGAAAGGATCTCCCGAGTATTGGGTAGCCGTCGTTAAACCTGGTAGAATCCTTTATGAAATGGGCGGAGTGGCCGAAAAAATAGCCAGAAAGGCTATTTTAATCGCAGCATCAAAAATGCCTATAAAAACTCAATTCATTAGTTCAGGATAGCAATATAGAAAACCAAGAGAAAGAGGTCTTAGGAATCAAAAAACAATTGTAGATTTTCTTTTTTTGACAAACAATATTTCTTTTTTTATTCGTCCTTTGTTGCATTGAAAGAAGAGATTCAAAAATGATTCAACCTCAGACCCATTTGAATGTAGCAGATAACAGCGGGGCCCAAGAATTGATGTGTATTCGAATCATAGGAGCTAGTAATCGCCGGTATGCTCATATCGGTGACGTTATTGTTGCTGTGATCAAGAAAGCAATAGCTAATACTAATACACCTCTGGAAAGAGCAGAAGTGATCAGAGCTGTAATTGTACGTACTTGTAAAGAATTCAAGCGCGACAACGGTATTATAATACGATATGATGACAATGCCGCAGTTGTAATTGATCAAGCAGGAAATCCAAAAGGAACTCGAATTTTTGGTGCAATCGCCCAGGAATTGAGACAGTTAAATTTCACTAAAATAGTTTCATTAGCTCCTGAAGTATTATAAATATAAGATGAGACTTCAATAGAATTATCTATTTAAACGGAATTATTGAAATGACATAGATAAATTGTGGATTATGTCTCAAGTAGATTATTAGATTATGTCTTATGCATATACCTTTAATACTAATAAATAAAAAAAACATGTTGATTATATCAAAATTCGGGGGAAGGGAGAATTTACGGTGGGGAGGGACCCTATTGCTGAAATAATAACCTCTATACGAAATGCTGACATGAATAGAAAAGGAACGGTTCGAATAGCATCGACTAACATCAACGAAACCATTGTTAAAATACTTTTACGAGAAGGTTTTATCGAGAACATAAGAAAACATCAGGAAAACAAGAAATACTTTTTTGTTTTAACCCTACGACATAGAAGAAATAGGAAAGGACCATATCAAAATACTTTAAATTTAAAACGGATCAGTCGGCCCGGTCTACGAATCTATTCTAAGTATCAAAAAATTCCTAGAATTTTAGGCGGAATAGGTATTGTAATTCTTTCTACTTCTCGAGGTATAATGACAGACCGAGAGGCTCGACTAGAAGGAATCGGCGGAGAAATTTTGTGTTATATATGGTAATTAATCCGTTTAATATCCGAATTGTATCCGAAACCTTCCTATTTGTGAAAAAAAAAAGAAATAAGGGCAAATTGTCTACTAATATTGCTCCTCCTGTCCTACATTAGTTGATACTTCGAAGTACCTGGAATGAAAGAACAAAAATAAAATGAATTCGTGAGGGTTTAATTACTGAATTATTTCTCAATGGTATGATCAGGATTCCTTTCGATAATGAATATATGATTCGAGATTATGCTTTAGGAACGACCCAAAGAAGTTTTTTTATACGTATACTATCAGTAGATAGGATAAAAATTCAATTTCAATTAATTTAAGGTAAATCATTACCGGCCGGGGGCATAGAATTGTTAGAATCCCTATCAAGGAAAGGGTTAGAATAATTAGGTGGTTTTTTCAACTTCAATCTTTTTTTGTTAGGGGGATAAATTTAATGGTTCAAAAATTTCAAGAAACTTATTTTCTTCCAATGAATTCGGAATTAAGGAATAACAGCTATGAAAATAAGGGCTTCTGTTCGTAAAATTTGTCAAAAATGTCGGTTAATCCGCAGGAGGGGACGAATTTTTGTAATTTGTTCCAACCTGAGA